TAGGTCGTCGATTCAGCATTGGATAAAAATAAAAAGGGGAAATACCCATTTTTACAATAACAATAAGGGTTCAAAACCTATGAATAGGAGTGTTCTCTATCCATAAAATATTTATTTTGAACCATCTCTATATTAACATAGAAGGTGAAAGAGTACCGCGCTGCGTCTAGACTTCAAACAGTTTGCTTTAACCATATTCATATTAATGGCCACACATTATTGGTTGATAGAGAATCAAAAAAAAATTACCAATGGATCACGAAATGCTATGGTTCTTATCCATAATCTCTTAATTTATTCCGAAGTCATTCGTGAGATCGTGCACCTTTTTTTCTAGTTATAACGAAAAAGGTACAGCTGGTTGGATCCAGCATATTCTTGAAATAAACAACCCGCACACACTCCCTTTCCAAAAAAGATCAATACACCAAGCACTACACTTAGATTTATTAGATTTGTTGAAAAAATATCGGTATTAAACCCGAAACTCCCGGCGGATGGCCAATGGCCCAAAGAAACGAAAGAATCGGTTACATTTTTCATATGATCTCCTATAGACTAAATAGATAGACTAAAAAATCGAATAGAGTTCTTTTTGTATCACTTCGCCCCTCTTTTTTATTTTTTTCCTATTTTAAATAAAAAAAAGTATTTGATTTATGTGAACTATCCCCCTTGTGTCAATCCTTTGGACTCCGAAGGGGAAGGATGAAAGGGAATGGGTATACTAATCTCTCATCCACAAATCAAACCTTCCCACAGGTTTTTTTGTCAACGAATAAGTAATTGTAGGAGTGAAACCTTAATAGAATTCGAAAAAGGAAAGAATTAGTTCAAGGCAAAAAAATAGGGATTTTTCATATTAAACAAAAGGATTCGCAAACAAAAGCGCTAATGCTACAACCAGTCCATAAATTGTTAAAGCTTCCATAAAAGCTAGACTAAGCAATAGAGTACCTCGTATTTTTCCCTCTGCCTCAGGCTGTCTGGCAATACCCTCTACAGCTTGACCTGCAGCAGTCCCTTGACCAACTCCGGGTCCAATAGAAGCAAGCCCTACAGCCAACCCAGCAGCAATAACGGAAGCGGCAGAAATAAGTGGATTCATGAGAAGTTCCCTCGTACCAAAAAAAGAAATGGTTAATGATACAATCAACCACCGAATTATGACTTAATAATTCCGGCGCTAGCATTTCGAAGTAACTAAGAATTTCGAGTGAAATTATGAAGTAATAATATTAGTGAATAATTCGAACTATTTTTTTGAGTTTCTGTTTCTATCCACAGAGTCTTTGTGAATCCATACGACTTTCGATCTTTCATTTCTTGGTTCCGAACTCTTATTTTCGTCCACCCTTTTCTGAATTTCATCTGTTTATTTAGTCAATTCACAGTCACAGGGAGACGGAAAGGGAAAGGCTTGTATTGGTATTATAATCCCTGCCAAAATTCATAGGAGTCGGGTGGCAAATAAACTATCTCTTTAGTTCATATAGAATCAGTCAATAGCTAATATCACATATACGTGTCTTTCTTCCATAACGTAAACCAAGCATTCATCTTAGATTCAATCGGATTGGAGAATCCATTATCGAAATATCTACAAGAGTTTACTTATTTATAGTTTATAGCCATTCAATTACATATACCTACCCTCCCCAAACCAACCCATTTTTTAGGAATTAGGTTTTTGTGTAAATCCTTTTTTTTTCTTTCTTTTTCTTTATCATTATTCCAATGTATCCAATCTAAATGGACAAATTGGTTAGTCCAAATCATTGCATAGAAATATTATTATTTGATTCATCTAAGTTCATACAATTTGTTATTTATTATATTACTAGTTTCGTTTGGTCAATCGTTGAATAAAACAACTGAAATGGGAATCCTTTTTTTTATTTAAAATTTAATTCTTTTATTTAATATTAATATTTAATCACACGTCCTAAATACAGGCATTCATATTGAATATTCTAATTCTTTTTTTATTTGAATATTGAACTTGAACTATTGAATAATGAGATAGAAATCGAATATTTGTTGAGGAGAAGTATGATATTAAGTGGACGAAAGACAACTTTAGGAAAAAGATCTTTTCGATCTCTTTCCTTTTTTACACCTATCTAATATCGTAATTTTTTTGCTATTATTCTATATCGTATATGGTCTACTTGTATATTCCCTAAGTCCATTTTATTGAACCAAAGAAAAAGACCCGTTAGTTTGAAAAAACTATTTCAATGATGACCCTCCATGGATTCACCGATATAAGCCGCGGCTAAAGTTGCAAAAATAAGAGCTTGAATACCACTTGTAAATAATCCAAGGAACATAACAGGTATAGGAACCACTGAAGGTACTAAAGAAACTAGAACAACAACGACTAATTCATCAGCTAAGATATTCCCGAAAAGTCGAAAACTTAGCGATAGGGGCTTTGTAAAATCTTCTAAGATGTTAATGGGTAAAAGGATTGGAGTTGGTTGAATATATTTCCCGAAATAACCTAATCCTTTTTTTGTAAGACCCGCATAGAAATAAGCCACTGACGTGAGTAAAGCCAAAGCAACAGTAGTATTTATATCATTCGTGGGTGCGGCTAACTCGCCATGAGGTAATTGTATGATTTTCCAAGGTAAAAGAGCTCCCGACCAATTAGAAACAAAAATAAATAGAAACATAGTTCCAATAAAAGGAACCCAAGGGCCATATTCTTCTCCAATTTGCGTTTTACTAACATCTCGAATGAATTCAAGAACATATTCGAAGAAATTCTGACCGCCACTCGGAATGGTTTGCGGGTTCCGAACAGCTATGGCGGCCGAACCTAATAAGATAGCAATTACAACCCAAGAAGTAATAAGTACTTGGCCGTGGACTTGGAAACCCCCTATTTGCCAATAGAAATGCTGGCCTACTTCCACACCAGATACATCATATAACCCCTTTAGTGTGTTTGCTAGAACATTCATATTAATATTGCCCTCGGAAAAAAAAATCGAACTTTAAATTTGATTCAACCATCTCTTTGCCTACTTGAATCGGATATTTTGAATACCAACTAATAGTACAATTTTGAATAATAACTAATCACACGGTCTGCCCAGTTTTTTTTATCTCTTTTTTGATTTTGATGAAATTCAGAAACAGTAGTCGAGTCCATAAATCTATATCTATAGGATTTTCGAAGTCAATTATTTATCTTATTATTAATCAAGGATTTCGTATATAGCTAGAACGACCCTCACAAATTGCAAACACTAATTTGTTAAGAATTAATCGGATTGAAGATATAGCGTCATCGTTAGCTGGAATCGAAAGATCTGCTAGATCGGGGTCACAATTTGTATCGATTAAACAAATTGTTGGAATTCCCAAAGTGATACACTCTCGTAGCGCCGTATAGTCTTCGTGCTGATCGACTATGATTACAATATCGGGTAACTCTGTCATATATTTAATCCCGCCCAGATATGTTTGCAAACGGGATAATTGTCTTTTCAACACAGCTGCATCTCTTTTTGGAAGACGGTTGAGTCTTCCAGTTTTTTGTTCCATTCGCAAGTCCCTGAACCTATGAAGTCTCGTTTCTGTAGTGGACCAATTCGTTAACATGCCGCCGAGCCACTTTTTATTAACATAATGACACCGGGCCTTTATTGCAGCCCATGCTACTGAATCAGCTGCTTTATTGTTGGTACCAACAATTAAGAATTGTTTTCCTCTACTTGCTGCATCAAAAACTAAATCACAAGCTTCTGATAAAAAACGAGCAGTCCGAATAAGATTTGTAATATGAATACCTTTACGCCTTGCAAAGATATAAGGTCCCATTTTAGGATTCCATTTCCTAGTACCATGGCCAAAATGAACTCCCGCCTCCATCATTTCTTCTAAATTTATGTTCCAATATCTTCTTGTCATTTCTCCCCCCGCCCCCCCTTTGCCTTAAAAAAAAAGAGAGGAGGAGCCTTGAACTGAAATATAAAATTGTTCCAACGGAACCTTCGGCTCTACCGTAGATTGGCTATAGATACATAATCCAAGCCATTATTCTTTTCTATTCATTAGTCTTTTTATTACTAAATCAAATGACTGCACCAAATCAAAGAAAAAAGAAAGTAGTGAAAGGAATGACTCCCTTCTTCCCCGAAAGCCTAGAAGTAAGCCATAACTCTTAACGATGCAAGGAACAGCTATCGTTTTGTTCCCAAGTCCAAGCACGGGATGAGACTTACCAACTGATCCTAATGGCTCTGGGTCAGGTCACGAACGGATAGGGTAATAATTCATTAGCAGAAAGAGGTCTACCACTATAAACGATAAACTAAACCAATGGAGCTACTTATAAATGAAAACCTATCAAAGCTTTTCGGCACGAACAATTCCTGTTGTAAGAAGTTCCGCTGACCTGGATGAAAGCGAAAAAGAATACCCATATTTATGTTTATGTCATTTGATGGATGCTTTTTTAAAGCAATTAAATGCTTTGGGAATTCTATATTCTATAAAAGGATCTTTCATCTGATAAATATATGGATTACAGAAAGAATGTCTCAATTTACGAAATCTATTTATAACTTTAGCATGATAGGGCTGTATTTTAGTATTATTAGAAGAAGACGAAACGGTAAGTTTATCCTGGGAATATGTCAGTTTATCCTGCAAAGTTTAAGTTTGATCATCGAAGTCTTTAGATAGAGAGAAGATCTGTTGTTTTTCAATCTCAGATAAATATTTAAACCAAGCCTTGTTCTCCATTTTTTTTTTTATCTATTCATTAGAGATACCCTATCATAATATGAAAACGAAGGTAGCTACACAAATTGGACGGTCATTTGTATGGTACATATTCTAATATATTATTTTTGAATTTTTGTAGTACTCTTGTCATGTATATGAGTATCACCGCCTCCAGCCATACCATGATTTATACACTCTCCAGCTTCGGATAAAGGAAAAACACTAATTCATTCTATATGTGTTCGACAGAGGGATATTTCAATCACCAGAATCACGCTAGATTACTAACTTATGTATACTGACCTACATAAAGTTGACCTCATAGCGGAGGCTTTTGTGGAAAGTTTTAGAGGTGTGTAAGCATAGGGCCAGGTATTACCCTATAGAGTCAATTAATAGATTAACTACTTTTACAAGTGAACTGGACAACTAAGGTGGATTAATAACATAAAACTATGAAATAATGGCTGTTTAGTCTCTACTTGATGTGGTCGGATTGAGAAAGCAAGAAGATAAGGTGTGTAGCCGGCATAACCATGGGCGTGCGATCTGATATCTCACTTCACGCTTCCAAGCAAGCCCACTCTGCCCAATATCAAGCAAACGTCATCCCAAAAAGACCTCTCTAAAGTAGGTCCAGGCCCAGAAAAGCAGTCCAATCGTTTGGCTTTGGCCTTGGTTGGTATCCAAGGAACATCACGTGGATGCGCGGGTAGGTTCCTCAGTAAGCCTGGTCAAGTCCAGCTCATCAACAACATCTTCTTCCTCCCTTTCGGTCGTTCCCACAGGTAACTCTAACACAGCGCCATCTCATGGAAAACAACCAGCTCCATTTTCAGAATCCAAGCTTCCCCTTCCCTTCCTTCGCTCCCCCCATTTCTTTTACTGGTTTATGGAAAAAGGAAACCATAAATGCAGGTTATTTATATATAAATCTCCGTTGACAATAATGTTCTTGATTTGAATTTGTGGTACTTGTTGGCAATTAAATGATGTTTCTTACATCTGAGGTATCCTAAATGCGAGCTAGATATGCTGACTGATTTCTGGTCTGTCTCATGATCACTATTCAGAAGAAGGAGAGAAAAATGCAAATTTTTCTCATAATGTCACGAACAAGGAAAAGGTTATTGCAAAATTATAGCTCAGAAAGGAGCACGTAACTAAAAAACTCTCCTTATCCAGAAAGCGTAAGGGCTTTAACTTAATTTAGTCCATACTAAGTGTGTAAGGTGAGTGTCGAGCTGGCCGGATCTGTAAGACGTCATCCCGGAGAGGTGCGAGGAGGTTTATTTCTTTTTAGGAGGAGAGAGAGAGGGAAAAAGGGCCTGTAGAGAGGAATAGTGTAGAGGGAGTAGTGGGTGTACTGGCTTGGGGTAGGAAAGGGCTATGCTGTCGAGTGACGATTGGCCGAGGGGACTTCCATCATGTAGCTGGGTACAAATAAGCCGGGTAAAGACGAGTAGGCAGGGCGTTAGGCTAGTGCCAGTGGGGGACGTAAACGAGGACAGATCACATGGTTTTGTCCTGGTCAGCTTTGAGCTGTCGAGTGACGATTGCTCTATCTCTTAAGAAAGAAGAGTACTCTCTGACGGATTCGCGCTATTATTGCTCCCTATTCTTGAAGGAGTGATCGGGATTAAGCCGCGTGGCGATACCCGCGAAAAAGAAAGTCCTATTCGCTCTTTGCTTGGGGGTGGGCCTTTCCTTTCGTACTCAAATCCGTACGGGGAAGGGCAATTATTCAGCAAAATCTAGTGGATGGGGTTCCATATTCATGAAAAGCCAGGTTTGAACCATGTTACGGAACCAAGACAAGAATTATTACTAATAATAAGATAATAAGAAGGGGCCTTAAGCATAATAAGAAAGGGTTAAGGGCCTCCAACGCCTATAAATAGAAGCTTCTTTCTCTATTTGGAAAACCAAAGGGAGATGGATCCAGCTACTGTATCAAGACTTTATCAAATAGAGCAAGAAATCCAACGCGTGGCGAACGCCAAGCTCCAGCAGGAGCAACTTATGGGTCTCTTCTGGGAGCACATGCCTCCCATAGATCCTGAAGAAATTGGGAGAAGGATGCTAGCAATTCGGGATAGCATTCGTGAGCTTGATGAAAGGAAGAGGGAGCTGCTTGAAGAAAGGGATGCGCTCATTGTGCAGGGGGCCCAGAACAACCGTAGGGGAAATCGAAACTAGAAGATCTATAAGATTTAAATAAGTAGTCCTGCATGGCTTTCTTTGTTATTTTTCATATTGTTCTACGTCTTTAATATGTTTTTAGTTAAGTTTCTAATGTAGTGTTTAGTTGTTTCGCTGCTTTGTTTGCGTGTGCGTGTACTTCCCATGTATGTAACGGCTATTAATTAATTAATTATTAATGAATAAAAAGTTCTCGGCTTCCATGCCTCGCAGACTTTTAAGATAAATTCCCTTTTCTTTCTCAAGCTATCGATTGAACTCTTTACTAGAAGCTCCCTTTCTAGCCAAGTGAGTGGATTAATCGTGTAATACTAATCTTAGCATACCAAGGGGCTGCCTGAGCTACTTAGGCAAGAACCGAGCTAACCTTATCGCACCGAGTCAGTACCAACAAACCAAGATAAGCATGAATACAAGCACAAAGAGTTTTCAGTGCTCTGCTCCTCCGTTTTATTTTGCGGTACCTTGTACCTTTGACAGCAGGATAGGATATCAGTAAAAGGGATACGAGTTCCTCTACCAACCCAGACTCTATCGAATCGGAAGCAGTGCACACTTTAGCTTCCGATACTATTGTTCCTTCTTCTTCTTCAATGACAGGGCATGGGCAAAAGAAAAGGGGAAGGGCTAGTTACGTGCTATTATTTAAATCTTTGGCATGTAAAATAGTCAATGGGTTCCGAAGGACAATTACAACTTAAATTCTGCGGCCACATATCTGTATATAAAACAGGACTTTCCGGTCCTTTGTAGGATCCCCCCCCCCCCCCGTTCGCCTTCGAGGGTTACGTCTTTTTTCGTGTGCACCCGCTGCGATTGACCGTTGGTGTAGTCTTCTGTACTCAAGCGTTTTAGCTTTCTTCGCCAGCGTCTTATGTAGCGGTCGGTCTTATAAAGTTCGCTAAGCTTCGCTTCCCTCCCCCCTTCCCTTATTAAGTATTAAGTGGAAAATAGTAAGTATTAAATTAAGGATTAAGTGGAAAATAGTAGTCGGCATTCTGTTCTTTATATTATAGTCGTAAGGGGCTTCCTCAGAAAAAAAAGTAAGGAAGGAGGCATTCGAAAGGACGACCACTATATCTCATAAGGCATTGTGGTGTAAAACCGACGACTACATGGCTCTATACACCAAGTCATGAGCTATATCGAAGCCAAGCCGCCGTCTATAGGCGAAGCGACGAAAGCCTGACGAAGGCCTATGCTACAGTAAAAAGTACGTTAAGGTTACAAAGTAACACTTAGCCGTATACAAATACAAAGGGAAAGGCGTAAGTACGGAATAACGTCAGCTGTGGATATAGACTAGACGGAGTCTTAAACTACGGACCGAGACTACACTAAGGAACAAGGAAGCTTGACTGAGCAAAGAAGTAAAGGAACGAAGCTGCTTCTCTACTAGTCCCCCGAAGGGCGAAAAAGGACTTGTAATTTCATTTTTTTCTATTAAGAGAGAGGGGGCTTCAAGTTCTTAGGAAGAGCCGTACGAGGCAGCTCACGTACGGTTCTCGGGAGACGAGCCCCAGCACGGGGGCACTTATATAATAGCCAGTCATCAATTGGAAGCGGGCAAGATGGTGATAAATTGCGATTGGTCTAAACCTTTGCCTAACCACTTATTGCGACCTGCCCATACATACTAAGACCTTGTTCACACAGCGAAGAAAGGCCGAATGGAAGGAAGGGGGCAGTCAGCTGGCTGTTTCTTGGCCGCGCCCCCCTGCTTATAGATACGAGATACTTGCTAAATTTTAAAATAGGGAATTGCATACCATTAGTCGATATACGTATAGGAACATGGGTACATGATATTGAATGTCATCCAGCTCGAGCCGCAAGAACTTTTACTAAAATAATGAAGTGAAACCCTTCTTAGAAAGAAGTAAATCCTATAAATCATTGTTATGATATATCGTGGAAATTCTGTGAAAGGGAAGAATCAACAAATTTTCTCTGGTGAAACAAAATATCTCTCATTTTCGCCTCGAATAGATTCTTTTTTTTTGTTTTCAAAGGAATCTTATTATGTTGTTTTGAAGGGTGCACTAATCCTTTGAACCCGGTCCCGACAGGTATCATCCCCCCCAAAACAACGTTCTCTTTCAGACCTTTCAACCAATCGATACGCCCCCGGAGAGCTGCCTTTGCTAAAACTCGAGCAGTTTCTTGAAAACTTGCTTCAGATATGAAACTTTGGGTATTGAGAGATGCTCTTGTTATTCCCAATAAGATGGCTCGGTAACAGATCGCTTCTTCCAAAGCGCGTCCCGTTCGTTCTGCTCGTAACAATCCGATTAGTTCTCCGGGTGAAAAAACATTAGACATTCTGTCTTCTGAAACCAATACTTTTGATGTTATTTGCCGTACAATAATTTCTATATGCCTATTATGAATCTGCACCCCCTGGGATCGATAAACCTTTTGGATCTTATTGACCAAAGAGATACGACTTTGCACTATAGTTAGCTCAGCACTAATGAAGAATCCCCAAGGAATTCCAAGAATTCTTGTTATACATTCGTTCCAACCCTCAATCCTCTTTTCTAGATTCATCGATATTGAATCGGTCGAGCGCACTTCTAACACTTGTTCCACTTTTGGAAGACCCTGCGTTATGTCCCCAGATCTCGACTTTTCATATATAAATGTAACTAATGTATCTCCTTCATAAAGGATTTCCCCATAATGGCCATGAACGGTTGCTCCCGGGGTGGCCAAATAAGGCTTAGCTGATCGTATTACTACGGAATCGGCTTGAACAAAGATAACTTGACCCGATTTTAGATGGGGTCCGTTTTTGGCTATACACACATTTTCACAAATAAACTGTCCAAGGCTAATTATTGTAGACGTCTCTTCACAATAATTGTGATGGAGAAAATACCAATTCAAATTGAATGGATTGAAAAGAATCTTACTGCATGCGTCGGGATTATAAAATTTCCCACTTTCACTTTCATCCATTGAATAATATTTAATTATTTGAAAAGTCCGTTTGAAATTGTCAGGTTGCAAATAGTTAGTTAACAAGATTTGATTGTGAGTTATTAAGTGGGAA